AGTTCCCGCGGAAGACCAAGCAACATTTCATTAATTCATTCTTCCTTTTCTTTTTTGAATTCTTTATGCAAGTCAAAATGAAATGTGCAATTCTTGAGTAGTCTACTTCCCTTCGAACGATGAATCCCCTTCAAGGAAAATGCCTTGGAATTCATAAGATATAAGATAAAGGATTTACTTGTCTAAGTATCGTTCCGTTCGATCTTTTAGGTCACGACTTCACCTCGACGGTTATACCACGACGCCCTTAAAGCCTATATGCGATGGATAGACTCTTGTAACCATGACATATTTGCTATTTGCTTGCGCGAAACTCATTTATTTCTAAACGACGGAGAGTGGTTAAACAAAAGAAGTCTTTTTTTACGAGGTACAACTAGAAATTCAAATTTACTTGTTACGAAATCGACCATGGATCAATTCCCCCTTTATTTGGGAGTATTGAATACACCCACAATTCTGAGCTTCATGTTACTCCTAGCAAGAGACACGTCAGAGCCGGGGCATCCCAATTAGATGGAATGGGATAACAGTTTCTCAGTTCGAATCTGTAAAATCAAAATTTCGATCAAATCACACATCGCAGTATACTAGGCCCTCTAATTCTTTAAGAGGTTTATCTAAAAAATTCGCAATATAACTAGGAAGGCGCTTCAAATACCACACGTGAGTTACTGGGCACGCCAATTTTATGTAGCCCATTTGATACCTTCGTATTCGAGAATCAACAAATTCGACTCCGCACTGTTCACAAAATTTTGGTTCTTCTTTTTCATCTCCGATTACTCGATAATTTCCACAAGCACAAATTCCGCTTTTTATAGGCCCAAAAATTCTTTCACAAAATAATCCATCTTTTTCCGGTTTATTGGTTTTGTAATGAAAAGTATAGGGTTTTGTGACCTCTCCAACCATCTCTCCGTTCGGTAGGATTTTCGTGGCCCAAGCACTTATTTGTTGGGGAGAAACTAATCCAATTCGGAGTTGCTGATGTTTATACTGATCTATCATAGAAGAAAAATTTGAATTCATTCCGATTAAGCTTCCATCCTATTAATCTGCAAGTTCTTCTCAGATACAAGGAAATGATTCAGTTCCAGAGCCAAAGATCGTAGTTCTCGAACGAGCAATCGAAAAGATTCTGGAGCATCCTCGGGGTTAGGTATTGTCCCTCCAATGATCGTAGTACCAAGTACCTCTTGGCGGGCTCTAATATGATCAGATTTATAAGTAAGCATCTCTTGTAAAATATGAGCAACACCAAATCCTTCGAGAGCCCAAACCTCCATTTCTCCTACCCGCTGCCCCCCCTGCTTGGCCCTTCCTCTAAGGGGTTGTTGTGTAACAAGTGCATAATGTCCACTAGAACGTCCGTGGATTTTATCATCAACTTGATGGATTAATTTCAAGATATAAGGATTTCCGATTAGAACAGGCTGTTCAAAAGGATCTCCTGTTCTTCCATCAAATATTCTGCTTTTTCCCGGATACTCGGGTTCAAATACCCAGGGATTGGCTGTTTGCTTACTGGCCTCATATAATTCAGAAAACACCAGTTTTCGCGAAGCCTCTTGTTCATATCTCTCATCAAATGGTGCTATTCGATAATGTCTGCCTAGCAAACCCCCTGCCAATCCGAGTGAACATTCAAAAATTTGCCCGACATTCATTCGTGAAGGGACTCCTAAGGGGTTAAAGACCATATCAACAGGTCTTCCGTCTTGCAAATAAGGCATATCTTGTCTAGGTAAAATTTTTGAAACGATACCCTTATTTCCATGTCTTCCAGCGACTTTATCACCTACTTTTATTTCTCGTTTCTGTAAAATATATACACGAATCGTTTCCGGATTAGAACTAGAACCCCCCCTTTTCTGAATCCATCTTACATCAATAACTCGACCCCTACCACCTATAGGTAGTTTTAGACAAGTTTCCTTTGAAGTAGATACCTGAATGCCAAGTATAGCTCGTAATAATCTATCTTCCGGGGCATAGGAGGATTCTTTTGCCATCTGAGGTGTTAATTTACCTACCAAAATATCGCCTGTCTCTACCCATGCTCCCAGCATCACAATTCCGTTTTTTTCTAAATTACGGAGTAAATGGGCTTCTAAATGTGGTATTTCGTTAGTTAACCTTTCGGGACCTTGACTTGTCACATGAGTCTGAATTTCATATTTTCGTATGTGAAAAGAAGTATAAATATCTCCATATACAAGACGCTCACTAATGAGTACAGCATCTTCAAAATTGTAACCCTCCCACGGCATATAAGCTACTAATACGTTTTTTCCCAAAGCGAGTTCGCCCCCAACCGTGGCGGCACCGTCCGCTAAAATTTGTCCCTTTTTAATGCATTTACCCTCCTGAATCTGGGCTTTTTGATGCATACAAGTATTTTTGTTGGAACGTTGATACATAACTAATGGAATGTTTAAAGTATACCCATTACCCGATAAAACGATCTTGTCAGTATCGGTAGAAATTATCTTTCCTT